GATCGCTTAGCCATGCTTCATAATTGGAAAAACGAGCACCATGGAAATACATGCCACTCAGCCAAAGAAAGATGATGGAGAGTTGGCCGAAATGGGCACTAAATACTTTTCGGGAAATCTCCTCCAAATCACTAGTATGGCTATCGAAATCATGAGCATCAGCATGTAGGTTCCAGATCCAAGTAGTAGTATCAGGTCCCTTAGCTATTGTTCTTGAGAAATGACCGGGTTTTGCCCATTCCTCGAAAGAAGTTTTTATGGGATCCCTATCTACCAAAATTTTGACTTCTGGTTCCGGCGAACGAATAATCATTGAGTCCTCCTCTTTCCGGACAACACATACAAAGAGACCCGCCAACATAAGACATAATTAGTGAACTTATGAGAGATGTTTCTATTGAGTTTCTTTCTCTTCTATCTCCCATCTATCTATTCTATATTTTCTTTAATCTATTTTCTTTAGTTATTCACTAGAACAATTATGATCCGGAAGTCAATCCGGGGCAAGTGTTCGGATCTATTATGACATAGTAGCGAGGCGCTCAACGGACCTTTTTTAATCTTCTAAAACCTTTTCTGGACTTTGAATTGAAGTTAAATAATTTTTTGTGCAACCTAGTGTATTCAGATTTTAATTAGAAGTTCCTAGATGGAACTAATTTCACTTTCTGTTTTACATTTTTACATAGAAGATATTATTATGTACTCTATTTCAAATCACGTGAGCAGTCATTAGCATTACTAGGGGACATACCGGTATTTCTATTTAGTTTTTCGAAGGTCTCTTTTATTAGTTTGAATAGCAGAAAAAAAAAAATAGAATTCTCTACTGTATCCACGTATAGTTTATCTCTACGAAATATCAGACGAAATAGAACGATTTTAGAAGGGATATAATGAAATTCTCTGATTGGTTCTTCCTATAGAAACGATCTATTTTATTTGTTTATTTGACTGATGGGGACAACAAACAATAAATTATAAAAATTATAATAAATATATATAATATAATAAATAATAAGAAATATAATATATAATAATAATAATAATATTTCTTATTAATATTATATTAACTTATTAATATTATATATATTAATATTATATAAATATATTATTCTATAAATATATAAAGAATATAAATATAAATTATATAAATAAATTAGATAAATAATAAATATAATCTAAATAAATAAAAAAAAAAATTAAAATTAAATAATAAACAAAGTGTTCCTATTCAAAACGCCCTGTGATCTTCAACCAATTCTGTGCTTCAATATAATTACCAGGGGTAAGGGCTATAGCTTGTTTCCAATATTCAGCGGCTTGATCAAACCAAGCTTCCGCAATTTCAGAATCTCCCTGTCGAATGGCCTGTTCTCCGCGGTCGGAATAGGTGAGTAAATTCCTTCCCTTAGAACCGTACTTGAGAGTTTCCTGCCTCATACGGCTCAGCAGTCAATTCTTTTGGTGTTCCATTTTTCTTCTGGAGTTAACCAAAAGAAAAGAGGTTAATTACATGAGTTTCAAACTTGAATTTTGATTAAGAAAGAATTTCATCCCCTTTTTCTAGTTTTATCTATAGTTTTATCTTTTCTCCTACCTTCAGAAGAATAAAGCATCGGCATTAACCCTCTCATTATAATTTTCTGAAAGGTAACTATCTCGATTTCATATATCATATACTTTCATATATGATATATCAATTTCTATAGAATCTTTGAGAAAGTCTTTTCTTTATAAGAAAGAAAAGACTTACTATCTTTGGGATCAGATACTACACCGCTGCTCAAAACCCTAGGGGATCGACTTTATTACATAAGTGGATTCCTAACTTTTCTATCATGATAGAAGTAAGCAGTTCTTATTGTATCGGCCCAAAACCTCGCTAATTGATCTTTACGGTGCTTCCTCTATCAATTAGATCTTTTATCCATAGAAAAAAGTATCTAGGCATATCTATTTCTTCGTATTTCGAAGTTTCTTTCTTTGCTACAGCTGATAAAAATCGTTGTTTTGGACGATATATATGTAGAAGCCTATTTTTTTTTCTAGTATTTCTTATCGTTCTTTTTTTTTTCTTTCTATAGTGGAGATAGTCGCACGTAATGACAGATCACGGCCATATTATTAAACGCTTGGGGTAAGAACGGATTTCGTTCGAGTGCCCGAAAATAATATTCCAAAGCTTTCGTATGTTCTCCGTTACTTGTGTGGATAAGGCCTATGTTATAAAGTATATAACTTCGATCATAGGGATCAATTTCCAGTCGCATAGCCTCATAATAATTCTGTAAAGCTTCCGCATAATTTCCTTCAGATTGAGCCGACATCCGTTACGGTCGTCATTCGGTTCAAAGAATCTCCGTTCCAGAACCGTACGTGAGATTTTCATCTCATACGGCTCCTCCTTTATGTGTATAATGATAAAAATACATAGAATCAAAAAAGATTGCAGTATTCTCATTATCAACTGAGCAGGGCTAGTGTGTTTACAAGAAATCTCTAGCCAACCTTCCTGTAAAAGAAAAGATCTTTTCTTAACATCAAGTATGTTGGTACTGGATAAAAAAATGGTAACTCCAACAATTTCTTTGTCCTCAACGCCGCTTAATTTCCCGGAATTAGTCACTTCAACAGTCTTCGATGGTTATACGGGTATCCAAAATACGAACGAGATGGATGTTTGTTGTCCCAACCATTCTTGTTAGTCCCGATCCCGAAAAGAAAGGGGAAGGATATTTTTTTTTACAAAGTTTTCGTGTTGTTGATTCCTAAGCGTAGTGCTTCTTCCCCCCAGCCGCCTATTGATACTAGTGGAGTAGGGTTGACCTAACCCCATAGGTATAGGTATAACCTTTTGCTTAATACTATAAACCTAAAATTGAAGCATATGAGGCTGTATTAATCGGGGATACACGACAGAAGGAATTAATCGTTTTATTTACAAACTTCACCTTCAGCAAGCGTAGGTTTTTTTTCAATTTTTTTTTTTCTTTCTCTCCGAAGAATGTGTCTTTCTCCTAAGACTGAGATCGGTAAATAAAAAAAAGATAATCAAATCGCACCATCTCTGTAATAAGTGAATGCCTCTTTTTCTCCGGAAGTTGTCGGAATTATTCGTAATAAGATATTGGCTACAATTGAAAAGGTCTTATCAATAAAATTTCCATTTATCCGAGATCTAGGCATAGGTAGCAATCCATTCTACAATTTAATGATTTTATTTATCGCGTGGGAAAAGAAAATAATCCCACAAACAAAGGAATTGTACAATACAGTACGAAATAACGTAAAAACAGACTCATTAATCAAATTTGTTTATCCTACGGCCTCGAAGGAGGTTTTTTTTTGATAAAAACTTTTTCTTTCTATTTTTATAGTTCGAATTGATTGTATGCGTCTATCCAAAAAAAAATGGAATATGAATGACTCACTATTCACCCGGTTTCTGGGCCATAATCATTATGTAGGAGAGATGGCCGAGTGGTTCAAGGCGTAGCATTGGAACTGCTATGTAGGCTTTTTGTTTACCGAGGGTTCGAATCCCTCTCTTTCCGTTCCCGTTGGATGATTTGGTATTTTTTGTCTTTTGAACTTCTATAGCTTCTTTTGTTTGTTTTCCTTGTTTGTTTGATTTTTTTTATTTACTATTTTATTTCCTAGTTAAAGATGTAAAATAGATAAAATCCTAAAAATATTTCAAAATCCAGCACAAGCAAGGAAAACACAGAAAACCAAAAATATTTTTTTATTCTTCACGTCCTGGATTACGTCCTGGATCGTTAGATAGGAATCCGAAGATGAAAAGAGAAACAAAGAATATCACTACCGTGTAAACAAATAGTTTTAGAGTAAGCATTACAAAATCTCCAAGATAATTAAAATAAAAATAAAAAAAAACGACAGAGAGAGAGAATAGATTCTCTTATATTACACATTATGTTTATGTTTCTTTTGATACTAAGTTTCTAAGAAATGAAGTGATTTCGAGGAAATAGAAAAAAATTCGGAAATTTACTTGTAGTAAGGGTCGAGCCCTGTATTACTATTACCAAAAATTTTCTTTCATATCCACAATCTAGGTATTGATGGTGGACTCAAATCTAATACTAATAATAGGATTAGGATTTCTCAATGGAAAAAACGTAAGAATGAGATGGTCCCAAATTTTCTTGTCTATCAACAAATTTCAATATTTGAATCGAGGATTCACACTGTAAGACTTATCTGATCTTAGAAATTGTTAAAATGTTCGAATTTTTGTTTTCGAATAAATTCTGAATTTTTTTAGGACATTATTCAAATTAAAGATCTCATCGAAAACTTACAGCAGCTTGCCAAACAAAAGCTAAGAGAAAAAAGAGTACAGGTATTACTGGCATAATATCTACAATTGGATTCAAAAAAGCGTAGGCTTCAGGTAATTTCGCGAAGAAAAAACTACTTGAATAAAGGGCAGAGTGAATACAAATACAGACCAAACTAAAGATATTAAGCATAACAAATATTTTGTTCTTTAAGAAAATTCATTGTATTTTTGCTTTTTTTTTAATTAGAATTTTGATTTTTATTGTATTGTATATTGTATATGTATATATATGTATAATTTTTATTCTAATTTAGAAATAATTCTATAATTCTAATTATATATATTCTAAAAATAATAAAATAATATAAAATATAATTATATAAATTTTATATATATTATAATTTTATAATTTATATAAAATTTATATAAGAATAATAAACTATATTAAATAATTAAAAAATAATTAAAATAGTTTAAAATAGTTAATTAATATTTATTATTATTTTATTTAATTTTTTTAATTTTTTATTTAATATTTAAATAATATTTAATTTATTTAATTTTTGAATATTCAATTCAAAAATATCAAAAAATATAATACTAATATTACTAATATTAATATTTATAATATTTCATTTATATTATATATTATTAATTTATATTTTTATATTTATATTATTTTATATTATATATATAATTATATAATTTATATTATATAATTTATTTATATTATGAATATAAATTTGGTTATTTATTTAATTTACGATTTATATTATCTATTAATTAGTATTAATATAAATATTAGTATTAATATAAATATTTATTATATTTTTTTATTATTTATTAATTATAGATCTTAATTAATATTACTAATTAATAATTTAAATTTTTAATTAGGAATCTTAATAATATTAATAAATTAGTAATACTAAAAAAAATGAATCAAATAAGATCAGACTCCCCAAAATCCTTCTTTGATTTGAACTTATCCAGTTCAAGTTCAAAATCTTTTTATTCTGAAATCAAAAATAGAAGAAATCATACTTTCATACAATATCTTAATTGAATTCTATGTAATGATCAAGAATTTCAGTTTAATTTTATATCTACGCATATCAAAATCCTAGCAACAATTTATTCTATAGATATTAGATATTTTTGAACTGGAATTGACGAACAACCAATACCAATAATATATTAGTGATTAGTGTCGAATCGAAAATGGGGCGTGGCCAAGCGGTAAGGCAACGGGTTTTGGTCCCGCTATTCGGAGGTTCGAATCCTTCCGTCCCAGAGCATATCCATTCATGATGTATATCCTATTTGAATACAAATTGTATATCAGAATAAAGATTACCCTTTCTTTTTTTTTTGTTATTGTTTTTATTGCAATCACTGTGGATAATTGTATAATAAAAAAAGATATTTTTTATTATTATTATTTCATATTTCTATTTTTTTTTATAATATTTTTTTTTGAAGAAATTCATTTTTTCTATTTTACAAACTATCAAAATAGAATAGAAAATCTATTCATACAATATCGAGTTAATTTGAACTTTTTTTAGACTTCTTTACTTTAGAAATTGTCCATTCATATAGAGGGAAAACCTAGAAGTAAAAAGTATAGATTATTATGTATCGATTGAATCAATGACTATTCACGATTTCATAATTGAATCAATTACATACCGGATCCAAACTAAAGGAATGTTATGGTAAAACTTCGTTTGAAACGATGTGGTAAAAAGCAACGTGCGACTTGAAAGACATGATTAGATTAGCTGTGGATTCTTACATCCGCTATTTTTTCTAGTATATAGAAATCGGGGTGCTCTTGGCTCGACATCGTTTGTTCTGTTCGACTAGAACTCGTTGTTTGGGGGACGGGAGAGGGATTGATGCTGTAAATAGTACATGATGGAGCTCGAGTTGATTTATTTTTCAGGGGCAAGTATCTAAGGTTAGTGAAAATTAATAAGTTAGAACAACTTCGTAAGTATATTTTTGATAGAGAAATCGAAAGGATCCAATTCGAGCAAGGTTAAAAAAAAAGTCAAAACATTATCTAGTTTGTTGGAATTGGTAAAACTATTTAGATCAAAAGTGTATCTGCGGGAATCAACCTTCTATTTGTATGATTCTTTGAGAGAAAGAAATCAAAAAATGGTATGTTGCTGCCATTTTTTGAAACGATTAAAGATCCCCGAAGTAATGTCTAAACCCAATGATTCAAGGAAAAGCTAAAGGATCCTGGAACAAGTAAATACCATTTTCAAATTGTCTCAACAATTCTATTAGAATACCAATTCTCTTAGAATGAATAAAAAAAAAATAGATTCGAAAGAAGACAGGCAAGAAAGGGGGTAGAGACCGCTCAATAAAGGAAATACCTAAAAGGTTTTTTTTTCCTTTGAGTTATTTGAGAGTTATCCAATTTGAGTTATGAGGAGTTCTTATTCCTTTTCAGAAAGAATAAGAAAAAAAAAATACTTAAATCATAGTCTAATTGATTTGATGATTTTATTGATCTATTTAACATCATAATTTTATACATAGACATAATTTTGAATTTTCTCGAGCCGTACGAGGAGAAAACTTCTTATACGTTTCTAGGGGGGTGTATTGTTCATCTATATCTATCCCAATGAGCCGTTTATCGAATTGTTGCAATTGATCTTCGATCCCGAAGAGAGGGAAGAGATCTTCGGAAAGTGGGGTTTTATGATCCAATAAAGAATCAAACCTATTTAAATATTCCTGTTATTCTATATTTCCTTGAAAAAGGCGCTCAACCTACAGGAACTGTTCAAGATATTTCAAAAAAGGCAGGTGTTTTTATGGAACTTTGCCCTAATCAACAAACGAAATTCAATTAATGAAATAAAAAAAAGAGGGGGGGGGATGACTTGTATATAGATTTATAGAACTCCTTTATCCTTTATCCCCCCCCTCCGCTCTCTTGTTCTATTCATACCTAATTTGTTATTTCTTATTGTTGACATAGAATGCTGTTTTCTATAGCCACCAAAATTTATTTTTATCGATCCTCAAAATAAAAATAAAATAAGAAAACTGGATAGAGATAGAAGATATAGGAAAAAGCAAATGAATAATGACTAAATGAAGTAATTGGGTATATAAATACATTACCTCCAATGAGGTGATTTTTTTTTTTATTATTTTATTAATATAATAGAATTATATTAAATAATATATTATTATATTTTTTTTTTTATATTAGAATATTTTTTCAATAAACTATAAAAAAAATAAGTATATAAATCCAATCACTAGGATTCGTAACTTATAATAATAATGAGCAAGTGGGTATTAAAAAAAATGATTCTTTTTCGTGAGAACCGGGAGTCTTATCTCACTATATATGTCACTATATGTGCTGGAATTCTTTTTTTCAATTCTATTATTTTTTTTTATATTTATTATATTTATAGTAAATATAAATAAATGAGATATAATATTTTAAATAGAATATTTATATGATATGATATGATTTTTCATCGAATGACTATTCATCTATTGTATTTTCATGTAAATAGAGGAAAAAAAAAAAGCTCTATGGAAAAATGGTGGTTCAATTCTATGTTGTTTAATAGGGAGTTAGAATACAGGTGTGGGTTAAGTAAATCAATGGATAGTTTTGGTCCTATTGAAAATACCAGTGTAAGTGAAGACGAAATTATAACTTATATGGATAAAAACATTCATAGTTGGAATGATAGTGACAATTCAAGTTACAGTAATATTGATTATTTAGTCGGTGTCAGGAACATCCGGAATTTCCTATCTGATAAAACTTTTTTAGTTAGGGATAGTAAGAGTAAGAGTTATTCCATATATTTGGATATTGAAAATCAAATTTTGAAGATTGACAATGATCATTCTTTTCTAAGTGAACCAGAAAGTTTTTTTTATAGTTATAAGAATTCTAGCTATCTGAATAATGTCTCTAAGAGTGATGATGATCATTACATGTATGATACTAAATCTAGTTGGAATAATAACATTAATAGTTGCATTGAAAGTTATCTTCGTTCTCAAATCTGTATTGATAGTTACATTTTAGGGGATAGTGACAAATACAATGACAGTTACTTTTATAGTTACATTTGTGGTAAGGGCAGAAATAGTAGTGAAAGCGAGAGTTCTAGTATAATAACTAGCACGAATGATACAAATGATAGTGATTTAACTAGAAGAAAAAGTTCTAATGATCTCGATGAAACTCAAAAATACAAGCATTTGTGGATTGAATGCGAAAATTGTTATGGATTAAATTATAATAAAATTTTGAAATCAAAAATGAATATTTGTGAACACTGTGGATATCATTTGAAAATGAGCAGTTCGGATAGAATCGAAAGTTCGATTGATCCAGGTACTTGGAATCCTATGGATGAAGACATGGTCTCTCTGGATCCCATTGAATTTCATTCGGAAGAGGAACCTTATAAAGATCGTATTGATTCTTATCAAAGAAAGACAGGATTAACTGAGGCTGTTCAAACAGGCACAGGTCAACTAAACGGTATTCCCGTAGCAATTGGGATTATGGATTTTCAGTTTATGGGGGGTAGTATGGGATCCGTAGTGGGTGAGAAAATCACCCGTTTGGTCGAATATGCTACCAATCAACTTTTACCTCTTATTCTAGTATGTGCGTCCGGAGGAGCACGTATGCAAGAAGGAAGTTTGAGCTTGATGCAAATGGCTAAAATATCTTCTGCTTTATATGATTATCAAAGAAGTAAAAAGTTATTCTATGTATCTATCCTCACATCTCCTACTACTGGTGGGGTGACAGCTAGTTTTGGCATGTTGGGGGATATCATTATTGCCGAACCCAATGCTTACATTGCATTTGCGGGTAAAAGAGTAATTGAACAAACGTTGAATAAGACAGTACCCGAAGGTTCACAAGCGGCTGAATATTTATTCCATAAGGGCTTATTTGATTCAATCGTACCGCGTAATCCTTTAAAGGGGGTTCTGAGTGAGTTATTTCAGCTCCATGCTTTCTTTCCTTTGACTCAAAATGAAAAATCAAGCAGAGCCTAAAATTCTTTTTAAATTCTTTTTTTTGTGCTGTGCTGTGGCGAGTGAGTAGTTATTTATTAATTTATTATTAGATTCTATTTGTACTTTTTATTATATTCTTTATTAATTTGTATTTTATTATTTATTTATTATATTCTATACTCATTATCATTATTATATCTATATATATTCACTTAGCTATACTTAGTATAATTTTTCAAATATACTTAGTATGAGTATATATGAATTCTAGTGATTATAGACTATCTTTATAAGAATAATAAAAATATGAAATTACAAAAATTTTAGTATAACAATAAAAAAAAATAACAGGTACAAATATTAAACCGAGGTACCCATTCTATGATAAACTTACCCTCCATTTTTGTGTCTTTAGTGGGCCTAGTATTTCCGGCAATTGCAATGGCTTCTTTATTTCTTCATATTCAAAAAAACAAGATTTTTTAGATACGGGCAGTAGGGACAAATCTCATATATTTTTTCTTAGCTCTGGAAGCAATTCGATGAATTACTCCTAAAGGTTTACATCAAAAGAGTGCTAGTTGATGAAAGTTACTTCGGAAAAAAAGAAAAGTAAAGGCAAATTCATTTTCATTTGCTTGGGTTATTTATTCTCCCAATTCCAATAAAATAGAACTGGATCTAATATGAGTTGGCGATCAGAACGTATATGGATAGAACTTATAACGGGGTCTCGAAAAACAAGTAATTTCTGCTGGGCCTTTATCCTTTTTTTAGGTTCATTAGGGTTCTTATTGGTTGGAACTTCCAGTTATCTTGGTAGGAATTTTTTATCTTTATTTCCGTCTCAGCAAATTCCCTTTTTTCCACAAGGGATTGTGATGTTTTTCTATGGAATCGCGGGTCTCTTTATTAGTTCTTATTTGTGGTGTACAATTTCGTGGAATGTAGGTAGTGGTTATGATCGATTCGATAGAAAAGAGGGAATAGTGTGTATTTTTCGTTGGGGATTTCCTGGAAAAAATCGTCGGATTATTCTCCGATTCCTTATGAAAGATATTCAGTCCATCAGAATAGAAGTTAAAGAGGGTATTTATACTCGTCGTATCCTTTATATGGAAATCATAGGACAGGGGGCCATTCCCTTGACTCGTATTGACGAGAATTTGACTCCACGAGAAATTGAACAAAAAGCTGCAGAATTGGCCTATTTCTTGCGTGTACCAATTGAAGTATTTTGAAAAAAAAAAAATGAACTGAAAAATGAATGCTTTCTTAGGGAAAATAAATTCTTTTTTTTTTTCAAATCTTTTCTATTTTGATAGAAGGGGCGTTCTTTGGTTTCGAAATCCGAATTACGCGAAGTGCTCTTTCGTGTATTCATCAAAAGGGGTAATTGCTTCGAATCTTAGCAATTGATATCTTTTTTGAAACAAGATTTTTTTCTTCATTCGAATTGGCAGTGGATTCTTTCGCTTTCTTATTCTATTTCTGTATTCTTTCTAAATTCAAGGACTAACTTAACTCCCGAATTGCAAATAAAAAAAAAAAGCGGGAATAGATTTATATATATTTATATATTTTATATATAGGCTCTATGACTTGTAATAGAACTTATACTTGATAGAAATATTATTATCATATAGAGTTGACGAATGAGGTGAAGCTGAGTTCATTAAAGACGAAAAATGGCAAAAAAGAAAGCATTCATTCCCCTTCTATATCTTACATCTATAGTCTTTTTGCCCTGGTGCATCTCTTTCACATTTAAGAAAAGTCTGGAATCTTGGGTTACTAATTGGTGGAATACTAGGCAATACGAAATTTTCTTGAATATCATTCAAGAAAAGAATATTCTAAAAAAATTCATAGAATTCGAGGAACTCTTCCTCTTGGATGAAATGCTAAAGGAATACCCGGAAACACGTCTACAAAACCTTCGTACCGGAATCTACAAAGAAACCATCCAATTGATCAAGACGCACAACGAAGATCGTATCCATACGATTTTGCACTTCTCGACAAATATAATCTGTTTCGTTATTCTAAGTGGTTATTCTATTCTAGGTAATCAAGAACTTATTATTCTTAACTCTTGGGTTCAAGAATTCCTATATAACTTAAGTGACACAATAAAAGCTTTTTCTATTCTTTTATTAACTGATTTATGTATAGGATTCCATTCGACCCATGGTTGGGAACTAATGATTGGTTCTGTCTATAAAGATTTTGGATTTGCTCAGAATGATCAAATTATATCTGGTCTTGTTTCCACTTTTCCAGTCATTTTAGATACAATTTTTAAATATTGGATTTTCCGTTATTTAAATCGCGTATCTCCGTCACTTGTAGTGATTTATCATTCAATGAATGACTGAAAAAATGATCCACTGATCCAATTATAAAGTTTGTTATTTTGTACAAAAGCTAAACATTCAAAAATTGACTTATTTTTTTTCTTTTTCTTTCTACCCCCCCCCCAAGGGATTCTTCCTATATTCCAGGAAAACTATTTCAGTAAATAGCAGAATCATGGATAGGGAACTATGCCAGTGACCTACCTAATTTTATTGTAGAAATTTGAGGATCAATGATTGGACCATGCAAACTAGAAATGCCTTTTTTTGGATAAAGGAAGAGATTACTCGATCCATTTCCGTATCGCTCATGATATATATAATAACTCGAGCACCCATTTCAAATGCATATCCCATTTTTGCACAGCAGGGTTATGAAAATCCGCGAGAAGCAACTGGCCGTATTGTATGTGCCAATTGCCATTTAGCTAATAAGCCCGTGGATATTGAGGTTCCACAAGCGGTACTTCCTGATACTGTATTTGAAGCAGTTGTTCGAATTCCTTATGATATGCAAGTGAAACAAGTTCTTGCTAATGGTAAAAAGGGGGCTTTGAATGTGGGGGCTGTTCTTATTCTACCGGAGGGTTTTGAATTGGCCCCCCCCGATCGTATTTCGCCTGAGATTAAAGAAAAGATAGGTAATCTGCCTTTTCAAAGCTATCGTCCCGAAAAAAAAAATATTCTTGTGGTAGGCCCTGTTCCTGGTCAGAAATATAGTGAAATAACCTTTCCTATTATTTCCCCAGATCCCGCTACTAAGAGAGATGTTCACTTCTTAAAATATCCTATAT